TGATTACGAAAAAAAAGATACATTGCATTAGTTCACGAAACATTACAAGAATTCTATCTCTCTAAAAAAGATCTTTTTTGTAGTGCAAGTTAATTCTTTCGAGTTTATTTTTTTGTTCCTATTCTCCTTTCTCATAAAAAGGTACTTTAAGTAAAGGATTACTTCGTTCTTGATAGTTATTTACTTAATCGGTGGATAGGAAAATACTCTGGATCGGAATCGTGGGGAGTACTCCTTCATCATTTCTACCAACATAAAGCCCCAATTAGAATCCCTTTTATGCTATGCAGTATGAACAGAAAAATCCTGTTGAATAACTTACATAATCTCTATTACGAATCCTTTGTGTACCTTGGTGTTCCTAACTATCCACCCTTTTTGTGGTCAAAAGGACCCCCCGCTCATTAGGGTAATACATGTCTGTTAATAGCTAGTAAAATCCCTAGATAGTTGCTCCTTTTGAACCCGCTTCAAGTCATGATGACTAATCACTCAATCTTGGGGTAAATAGTATATAATGCTTGTGTTTACTTTCACTTAACACTTGTACATAGGAAATGAGACTGAATCTTTTTACTGCAAAGTAAGAAACTGTTTTTTTCACTCATATAACTATCTGGTTTAGTTCATCAACCCGAATGATGAATAAAAAATAAAAAGTTATATTCAACTCATGAAATTTCCTTCCTAGAAAGAAAAGACATAGAGGAAATTTTATGTCTTAACGAATCACACGTAGAGATATTGATAACACACATAGAGTTAATGGTATTTCATAACTAATTGATTGAGCAGCAGCCCGTAAACCACCTAAAAAGGAATATTTATTATTTGATCCATAACCTGACATAAGAAGGCCCACGGGAGCAATACTTGAAATGGCAATCCATAAAAAAACACCAATACTTAAATCGGCTAGAACAAGGCGATATCCAAAAGGAATTACTAAAGAACTTAGTAGAATTGATGTGACTGCTATGGATGGTCCGATACTGAATAAACGAGTATCTCCTCTTGATGGAAGAAGATTCTCTTTGAAAAGTAATTTTGTACCATCTGCTAAAGCTTGAAGAATTCCCAAAGGCCCGGCGTATTCAGGGCCAATACGTTGTTGTATCCCCGCAGATATTTCTCTTTCTAACCAAACAATTACTAGTACACCTATTGTGATTCCTAATACAGGAGTAAAAATAGGGATAAGCATCCATATGATCTCATATACCTCTTTTAAGGATTCCAATCTAAAAAAAGAATTGATAGCTTGTACTTCTGTTGTATCTATTATCATTTTAACGATCAACTTCTCCCATAATGATATCTATGCTACCTAGTATTGTCATAATATCAGCCAATTTCATTCTTTTAACTAATTGAGGAAGGATTTGCAAATTGATAAAACCCGGTGGTCGGATTTTCCATCTCCAAGGAAAAACACCCTTATCTCCTATCAGAAAAATTCCTAATTCTCCTTTTGGGGCTTCGACTCTCACATAAAGTTCTTGTTTTGACAATTCAAAAGTAGGAGAAGGTTTTTTACTGATAAATCGATAGTCAAAATCATTCCATTCGGGATCCCATACTTTATCAAAGCGCCGGATTTCTAAATTCTCATAGGGCCCCCCCGGAATTCCTTCTAAAGCCTGTTGAATAATTTTTATTGATTCTGTCATTTCACCGATTCGTACTAAATAACGAGCTAATGAATCCCCTTCCTTTTGCCATTGAACTCCCCAATCAAATTCATCGTAAGACTCATAATGATCAACCTTTCGAAGATCCCATTGTATTCCGGAAGCTCGTAGCATTGGTCCCGATAAACCCCAATTAATTGCCTCCTCTCCGCCAATAATGCCTACTCCCTCAACTCGCTCTAAAAAAATAGGATTCCGTGTAATAAGCCTTTGATATTCAGTAACTCTTGTTAAAAAATAATCACAAAAATCCAAACATTTATCTACCCAGCCATAAGGTAAATCAGCAGCGACTCCTCCAATACGAAAATAATTATGCATCATTCGCATACCGGTAGCAGCTTCGAATAGGTCATATATCAATTCTCTTTCTCGAAAAATATAGAAGAAAGGGGTCTGTGCGCCAATATCTGCCATAAAAGGGCCAAGCCATAACAAATGCGAAGCTATACGACTTAACTCTAACATAATGACTCTGATATAGCTGGCCCTTTTAGGCACTTGAATATTGCCTAACTGCTCTGGTGCATTTACAGTTATTGCTTCAGTGAACATAGTAGCTAAATAATCCCAACGTGTTACATAAGGTAAATATTGTATAATTGTTCGGTTTTCCGCAATTTTTTCCATTCCTCTATGTAAATAACCCAATATCGGTTCACAGTCAATAACATCTTCACCATCTAGAGTAACAATGAGTCGAAGAACACCGTGCATTGATGGGTGCTGAGGGCCCATATTGACTATCATAAGGTCATTTCGTGTAGCTGGTGCAGTCATAGGTTTTTTCCCGATTCATTCTTCCATGAATTGCTGAAAGTGAAAAGAGGTTCATCAAAATTTAAGCGAAAATTCAAAACGACTCTTAAAATTAATGATTTTTTGTTTCTCGAATCTCCAACTGTCCGATTAATTCTTTATAACGTACTCTATTTTTTTTTGACAAATAGGCGAGCAGCCGTTGACGTTTTCCTAGAATTTTACGCAGACCTCTCTGAGATAAATAGTCTTTTTTGTGCAATTCCAAATGTGAAGTAAGTCTCCGTATCCTATTGGTGAAACTCACTACTTGAAATTCAACAGACCCCTTGTTGTCTTCGTTTTCCTCTTTCAAAATAATTGCACTGAATGGATTTTTTATCATAAAAAAAGCTCCTTCTACCCTTTAATTTACATATAAAATATTTTATTTGATCAGTAATAATAATATTAGTCATTTTAATGTAGTAATTAGTATACACAAGAATTTTAATTTTAGTTGGACAGGGATAAAAAAGTAGATGGTACGTTTTTACACTTACAACGTCAAATAATTTAGACCGAAAATTCGGAATATTCCATATATTCGTTTATTTTATAGATTTTATCCAAACAAATTGATACGTCATTGACTTAGTATTAAATAAAAAATATCTAATATTAGACTAGGACGTAAGACAGGGCATATGTGCATCTGTTTGCTTTTCTATATGGTACAGAATATATAGGAAAAATGTACCATCAACCAATTTTTAATTGTGGATATATTCTTAACAAACTAAAACGGCTTCCATTATTGGTATTAAACCAATATCTATTCATACAAGCTAAGTCTTCTAATCGATAATTAGGCCAAAGAAATAACTTTAATTTAATTAAGTCATTTTTATCTCTATCAAGATGCTTTTTTTGATCCAAAAAAGGATTCCTGTTTTTTATGTTCTTTTTGTTACAAAATACTCGATTTTTATCCACACTATTTATATTCTTTGAGTTGAAAGAAATTATAATTCTCAATTCTCTACGACGTCTAGATGATAAAATCTTTTCAGGAACGATAAAATCATAATGTTTTTTGTCTCTCTTTCGAATTATTATTTGATATCTTGGGATAGATTCATCCAATTTATTTTTATTGATATATCTTTGTTCTCGATATCTTTGAGGAGTTTGGTACTTACTTTTATGAACCAACGATATACCTACGGTTTGATATATAATAAAGTATCCGTCGTTTTTTACAGACAAACGAATGGGATCGATAAAAAATATCCCCTTTTTATTCAATTCTATAGGAGTCAATTTTTTTCGAATCACCATTATATCCAGATTTATTTCTTTCCTTTGAATAGACGATATAGTAGTATCTCTTGGATTTATCAGTCCAAGCAAGTAACAATATATCTTGATATTATTGATCATTCTTTCAGTTAAATTCGGAATTAAACCATCGTCTATTATCCATTGAAAAAGCAAATAGTGTTTCCGTAAGAAAATTATTTCTGGTCTCATCTTATTTCGGATCTTATATTGTTTTTTCATTTTATCTTGGTTTTGTGAATATGATCCAAGGCCTCTTCGGCCCGCGGGTTCTTTTTCTTCTTGATTTCGATTCATTAATTCAGAATTTCTTTTTTCATTCGATGGTCTAAAAAAATGGAATTTTTTCTTTTCATTGATGTTTTTCTTTTTATTTAAATTTAAAAGAAGTAATTTGCTTGGTATAATCCATGGTTTTTTTTTGTATACATTATAAAGTGGCACAAATTCTGGGAAGAACGGAAGTTTCAGATTTGTCGATATTGGGTTTAGGATTTCTTCATTCAGTTCCATCCAATCAAAAAAGAGTTTCTTGTCATTGATTGGATTTATTTCTAAATCTTGATGAATCATCAGATAAAAAATATCGTTTTTATCCATTTTCTCAATTTTTTTGTAATTCTTACTTCCAAGCTTAGTATTTATATTACTGCTATAATCCATTTTGGTCCAGGCCTCAATATCTATTTTTTGTCTTAGAAAAAAATTGAGAATTGTCCAATCAAAATATTTTCTATCTGGATTTTTTTGCATATACAAAATATCGCCCTTTTCTAGATAATGATTGATAGGAATTTCCTCCAGGCTTTCAAATAAATTTTGTTTATAATTGTTGTAATTAAAAGTAATTTTTTGGTTGTTATTTAATTCTGATGGTGATCCATAAATAATATATGAGGACTTCTTAATTTCATAATTAATAGATTTATATGATAAAAGATTATATATATAGTATTTTGGAAAATTATCTTTTTGGTTTGGTAATGGATATACTTTAAAATCCTTTTGTTTTTTGTGATAAAGTAATCGATCTTTTTCATACGAATTCCATTTTGTTAAATCTTTATTTTGGGTAATACCACCTTCATTTATTGTAGTTCGCCATTTTTGTGGTATTAATTTAAACCATCTAATCTGAGATAAATTGTATTGATAATGACCTCTTAACCAGTTTTTCCATTGATTCGTTTCAGAACTTGAAAGTTTTGTATGTCTTAATTCGGAATGAAATATTCCTTGTGTTACAAAATAATTTTTTATTGCAGTCTTAAGAAAAACGGGAGTTCCATGATACTCAAAAATAGATCTTAACTTATACAAATTAATAACGTGGGTTTGTGATAATTTGTAAAATACATATGCTTGTGATAAAGAGGATAAGTCAAAAAAAAGATGTGAATTCCTCTTATTATTCTTAATATTGTAAAGTTCACTTTTTAGAGTCGAAATAAAGTTAATTTCTTTTTTGTTTTTTATTTCTTGGTTTGTTTTATTATTGTAAATGTATTTATCAAAACAAAAATTTCTTGATTCAAGAACTAGTTGTGTAGGAATTCTAGCAATATGAATGATACATAGAAAGATATCGATGTATATTCTTTTAATGAAAATTTTTATAAACAAATCTAATTTATAGATTAATCGATTTTTCTTGGTGTTGCTGTTTTTTTCTTTTGTAAGACTCTTTGTTTTCTTTCTGATTGTGCTTGTTCTATCAGCCAGATTTTTAATTTTTTTTTCTCTCAGTGAATAATTTGTATTATCTGTAGATTTAATTTTTCTAAACGAGTCGTGAATTATCTGATTCCTAATTATATAATATTTTTTTTGGTTAGTTTCGCCGGATTCATACACCTTTCTCAATATAAATAATCGAGTTGGATGTACTTTTAAGAGTTCTTTTTTTATTTTTTTTATAAACAGAAATAAAACGTTTTTGATAACCACCCTTTTTGGTTCTTTTGAATCTTGTAGAAAATTTTTTGTTCTTTCTTTTAAAACGCTTATAACCCGAAAATGATTATTTTTCGTTTTTCGAATTTTTTTTTTAAGTTCTTTAAAAATAGGTTTAAAAAAGGAAGTTTTGGGGGGGACAGAACCAAAAGGAAGGGTAGTTTGCGTTCCCCAAGCCGTTAAAAAAGAAAACTTTTGTTGTTCTTTCTTTAGATCTTTATAAGAAGAAAAATAGGGCCTCAATTTGGATCTGTGCCAAGGTTTCAAATAAAAAGGAAATACTATTTTTATCTGAATACCATCTTTAAACCAATTTCTGGGAAGTTCGAGTTCTGATACTTGAACACCATTATAGGTACATATAATATGCTTTTCTCTATTCCACTCATCGAAGTCCTCAGCCCACTCGGGGGGTTGAGATAATAAAATACGCCCAATATTTTTAACTATTATCAATGAAGGTAATAAAATATATTTTCTAAAAATAGATTGAATTATTAAAATTAAACTTCTTGTTGCTTGTGGATATGGAACAAAATCCCAGGCTTCCGCGATTTTTATCCACGTTTTTTCCTTTATTTTGTTCTCTTCTTCTTCCTTTTGTCTTTTTTTTTGTTCCTCTGTATAATCTTTAAATTCTGATCCTTTACCCATCCAATTTCTAAAAAAAAATTTCATCTGTTCAGGGATATTAAAAGAAAAAAGGGGAAATTTTTTTATTCTGTCCAAAAAAAGGGGGGAATGCGCATTTGCTTGAAACAATTTCGAAATAAAAGTTTTACGCCTTTGAACACGCATAGAACCTTTGATGAATTCTCGACGAAAATCTGATTCTTCCGAATAGTCTCTAATAGACACCCAGTTTTTGACATTTGCTTTGCGACTACGTTTAGTAGGCCTATAAATTATTACACGATCCCTTTTTCTTGAACGTATATGATAATCCAACGGTAGGCCTTCATGAGCTGCGCCCGACAGGAATTCCAATTCGGTAATAAGTTTGTATGACCATCTAGGGACTTTTTTACTGATTTCTTTTATTACAAATTTTTGTTTTGTTTTTTGACCATTAGGGCTAGTTAGAATTGTATTCAATAAAAATTTGTAAAATTTGGCTCTTTTTTCTGAACCAATCCTTCCTTGTTCTTTTTCTGAAAATAAAGAGAGGCCCTTCCAATTTAAACTCGATCCCGATTCTCTATCAAATTTACTGATTAAAGTAAATAAATGACGATTTTCCGTTGAAAAAGTTTTTTTATCAAATCGGTCTATTTTCTGTTCAACCTCTTGGTAATCAGTATCAGGAAGAAGGAGACTATGAATCTTATTAATTTCCATTGTCTCTATGAAATTTTCTAACGAAATTTTATTTATGATTGAAGGTGAAATTTTTTTTTTGATTGTTCCACGATATAACCCATTCAAAATGGGATCATACATTTTAGGCAAGTAATATTTTATAGTCTTATCATTACACAATCTAGTACTTTTTTCGAGTATATCTAGAGAAAAAAATCCCGTATCTAGAGCCTCAATTCTATTTAAAAACTCGTTGTTTAAGTTGTTATTTTTGTGTTGGTTAGTATAAACCCAATGATTGTACAGTTCATCCGAAGAGAGTTTTTCTAGTGTGGGCAGGGACATCCTTCTTTGTATCATTTCTCCAAAAGTTGACAAGCTAGGCGGATACGTAAAAGAGATTCTTTCTTTTCCATCACTTCGGCATGTATAAAAAAAATATTGTGACATTTCTTTTCTTGCAGTCCTTTCAAATCTA